TTAGCCTTTCATTAAATCCATTAATTCTACGCTAATTGTACTACGAATTCTGTAATATATAACTAAAATCGCTAAACCTATAGATGATTCTGCTGCCGCTACTGTTAAAATAACTAAAGAGAATACTTGGCCAAGGATATCATCTAAATGTATAGAACAAAATATTAAATTAAAACTCACAGATAAAAACATCATTTCTAGTGACATTAACATTATCAAAATATTTTTTTGATTCAAAAACATTCCTAATACGCTAATTAAGAATAACATAATTGATACATTCATATAATTAAATTGGCTAATCATGATTGATAGTAATTTACTTTTATAGTAGGATAGTAGATAATAAATAATTTTTTCCAGCCACAGGTTCCCCTACGGCTACCTTGTTACGACTTCACTCCAGTTTTTCTATTACCATAAACTATTTAAAATAATCTTCAGATAATAAGAATTTCCATAGCGTGACGGGCGGTGTGTACAAAACCTAAGAACTTATTCACCGTAACATTCTAATTTACGATTACTAGCAATTCCAACTTCATATTTTCGAGTTTCAGAAAATAATTCGAACAAAGTCTTATTTAGAGATTTGCTTGAATTCGCATTTTTGCTTCTATTTGAAAAGACCACTGTAGCACATGAAAGTAGCCCAACTTATAAGGGTCATGAGGACTTGGCATCATTCTCAACTTCCTTTAGAATATCTCTAATATTTTATATTATAAAGTATACGAGAGTTTTGTCCGTTTTTTGGAATGAACCAAACGCTTCACAGCACGGACTGACGACAGCCATGCAACACCTGTAGTTTGAAACCATTCAAAAATTGGTAAGATTCCGCGCGTATTGTCGATTTAAACCACATGCTCCACTGCTTGTGTAGGTTCCCGTCAATTCCTTTGAGTTTTAATTTTGCAATCGTAGTTCCCAGGCGGAGTGTTTAAAGCGTTAACTTAATTTCTAGCAAAAATCTAAAAATAAACACTCATCGTTTACGGTATGGACTACAGGGGTATCTAATCCCTTTTGCTACCCATACTTTCATATTTTAATGTCAGTAATAACTTAGATCATTGCTTACGCTGTTGAGGTTCTTTTAAATATCAAAACATTTTACCGTTACACTTAAAGTTCCATAATCTTTCATTAAACTCTAGATAATAATTTTTAAGACTTATTTAAAATTGAGTTTTAAATTTTGAGTATAAAAATTTATTTTCCACCTACATATGCTTTACGCCCAATTAATCCGAATAACGTTTGCCCTTCCCGTTTTACCGCGGCTGCTGGCACGAAATTAGCCAGGACTAAACACTAATAAAATCATAATTTTTTTAGTTTATGTGGTTTACAGTTACATACCTTCATCGCACAAATGGTTTAACTAGGTCAAGCCACCGCTCATTGCCTAATATTCCTCACTGCTGCCTTCTACTTGAAGTTTGGACCGTTTTTCAATTCCAATGTGGTTGATTATCCTCAAAGATCAACTAAAGATCGTAAGCTTGGTAACCTTTTAAATATACCAACAACTTAATCTTATATAGACTTTTCTTAAAACGATTTAATCTTTGATTCGTATTAAACAAACTCTTTAAGATTTATTTCTACATATTACTCACCCGTACGCTACAAAATTGTAATTAAATATAATTCCGTTGAACTTGCATGTGTTAAGTTAACCATTAACGTTCATTCTGAGCCAGGATCAAACTCTTTTACATAATAATATTATTAAATTTTATTTTATCTAACTATCCTAAGTTAATAACTTTTGGTAGAAAAAGTTTCAAACCACTTTTTTAAACTAAACACCGAACCTCTTTCAGTATTCAAAAAACAAACTAAGATCTTCCTGTCAACTATAATCTTTTCCAGATACATGAAATAATGCAAACGACTATAATATATAAAACCATGTAAGTTTATTTTCTTTAGATTTAAGCATTTTTTAACGCGCTTTTTTAACCTACGACCACGCAATGCTGAAATTTCTTTAGTTTTTAAGATCATTTTTGATTATACTAATAATATTTATAAGTTACGGGAGTAGGATTTGAACCTACAACTTTAGATCATGAGTCTAACGAGTTAACCTAATTTTACTCCATCCCGTTTGCTACTCCTAGTGGGATTTGAACCCACATTGATGTCACGAAAAAACACTGCCTTAACCTGATTAAACGATAGGAGCTCTATCTTATTTTTTTCCCGTACTTAGAACGCGAAGTTTTTCTTTTTACCACTCCTAGAAAGTCATACGCCCCTCTAACGAAATGATAACGAACACCTGGTAAATCTTTAACTCTTCCTCCACGGACTAAAACCAAAGAATGTTCTTGCAGGTTATGTTCTTCCCCCGGAATATAGCCTATAACAAGTTTGCCATTGCTCAATCGAACTTTAGCTATTTTCCGTTCTGCCGAATTTGGCTTTTTTGGATTCATCGTATAAACTTTTATACAAACCCCTTTTTTCTGTGGAGCTTTTTTTAAAGATGTAGATTTACTTTTTTTTAGAGGCTTCGCTCTATTTTTTTTTAGTAATTGTTGTACTGTAGGCATTTTTTTTCCTTAATTAAAGATGAGAAATTTGTAATTAAATAACACATAACTAAAAATACAAGTTCCGCGGATAGGAAAATAAACAATACCAACATAAATTGCAAATAAACATCAGGCGGAGAAAATAGGAATATTAAAACTAAACTATAAAACGACAAATGTTTTTTATAAGTTTTAAAGAAGTGATAAACTTTTAAAAAATTAAATAAAACATTGGCTGCTGCTATTACGAGTAATATTACGTGTAAGGTATATGAAAAGTGATGTTTAAATGAAATTACTCATAACGTATAGCTGAGAATATTTAATTCAACTTTAATGCTTAAAATAGTCTTTAAAGATTTTGCTTCTCATTGAAATAAAAAACAAAAAACTAGTGGTAGAACATGTATATAACAAAAAATCAAACTGATTATATAAAGAGCATAACTTTTAAAGACCACTTTTTTTACAAAATACGTCTGATAGTCGTACCAACAATTTTTAAAAAAGCTACACGCGTGGTGTAAAAATAAAGGATAAATGAAAATGGTTGACATGAAAACGCTAAGGGTTCATATAACATCTATAAAATCAGTTACGTTTAAGGCTAAAAACTGTTTAGAACCTAACTTTAAAAACGAATAAGTTTCAATCAAAAAAAAAAGCTCAATATTAAAAAACACAACACAGACGCATAAACTTAAACTAATTAACACGTAAAAACTTCTATAAGAAAATTCTTTAATATACAAACGATACATTTTATTTTTTGGCTACCAAAGAATTGAGTGTATTAGGACTTGAACCTAAGATCCATAAATTAAAAGTTTATCGCTTTTCCACTAAGCTATACACTCCTCAACCAGTAGTGCTTGGAAAGACTTGAACTTTCAATCTTTAGATTCGTAGTCTAACGCTTTTTCCAAATTAAGCTACAAACACCCTATAAGATATTTTAGGTAATACTGGGCTTGAACCAATAACTTTTTCAATGTAAATGAAATACTCTACCCAATTGAGTTAATTACCCTACTTTCCGAACAGGATTCGAACCTACAACCTAATGGTTAACAGCCATACGCTCTACCTTTGAGCTATCGGAAACGTACACAAAAACACGTTTTGAAGGACTTGAACCTTCACTATTCAATTTAGAAGATTGACGTTTTATCCCTTAAACTAAAAACGCACTTAAGTATTTAATGAAGAGAGCAGGATTCGAACCTACGAAGACATTATAATTACATCAATAGATTTACAATCTAGTGCTTTTAACCACTCAGCAATCTCTTCAGCAATCGAAAATGCAAGTTACTAACATCTATTTTACAGCTAGGAAGAATGGGATTCGAACCCATGGCATAAGTTACAATATCCTATGCGACGATTTAGCAAACCGTTGTTATCAACCACTCAACCACCTCCCCCCTACCCTATATCCCTTACCCCCTATTATACTTAAGTCATTAGTATTATATTTGTTGGAAAAAGAGAAACAGTGGGAGAGACAGTAGACCCCCCCTCTTATAGTAAACGCTTTTTTTATGTAAGGTTATTTTTTTTCAAAAGTAACGTCGTTACTTTTGAAAAAAAATAACCTTACATAAAAAAAGCGTTTACTATAAGAGGGGGGGTCTACTGTCTCTCCCACTGTTTCTCTTTTTCCAACAAATATAATACTAATGACTTAAGTATAATAGGGGGTAAGGGATATAGGGTAGGGGGGATATAGTTTAACCAGGTAAAACATATGTTTTGCACACATAAGAGTATTGGTTCAAATCCAATTATTTCCAAAAAAAACTATAATCTATTAGGAGAATAGCTCAATGGTAGAGCTATGGTTTTCAAAACCATAGGTTGAGGGTTCGAATCCTTCTTCTCCTGAACTAAAACATAGTATAATTAAAATGCAAAAAGTCTTTGTTATAGGAAGTCCTCTTGAACAGTTTGAAATTGTAACACTAATTCCGTTGTCTGTGTCTGGTTTTAATTTTTCGCTAACAAACTCGTGATTATTCTTGTTTTTAGCTTCTTTTATTTTGCTTTTTTGATTATCTTTAAGTTTTCATAGGCTAAAATTAGTCCCTAATAATTGGCAACTCGTTAAAGAGTCTGTGTACGAAGTAACGTCGAACATGGTTAGAGATAATCTAGGGTTTAAAGGCGAATCTTATTTTCCTTTTATTTTTTCATTACATTTAGTTTTATTGTATAGTAATTTAATAGGCATGGTTCCATACAGTTTTACTGTTACTAGCCATATAGTCTTTACTTTTAGTTTAGCTTTATCGATTTTCATAGGCATTAATATTATAGGTATACAAACTCATGGTATAAAATTTTTTGCTCTTTTTCTACCTAGAGGAGTTCCTCTAAGTATTGTCCCGTTACTTATAACCATTGAGTTCTTATCCTATATAGTTAAAGTCTTTACTTTGTCTATACGTTTATTTGCTAATATGACATCGGGACATACTTTACTGAAAATAATAGCTGGTTTTGCCTGAACTATGTTGTCGATGGGTGGCATTTTAGCCATATTTCATTTAGTACCCCTGGGGCTTTTATTAGCTTTAATAGGACTTGAATTAGCTATAGCTGGTTTGCAAGCTTATGTTTTTACGTTACTGACATGTATATATTTAAATGATGTCTTAGAAATGCACTAAAAAATGCCACAATTAGATCGCTTAATAGTATTTCCCCAAATTTTTTGATTATTATTTTTTTTTACTTTCATTTACGCAGTTTTAACTCACTTTTTTCTGCCTTTATTTATAAAATCTTTAAAGTCTAGGAAACTTATAGAGGAAATGAATTCCTTAGAAATAATAATTCTGACCAATCAGTTCGAAAAAAATAGGTCCTCTTTAAAACAATTAGTTATAGAAAATTTATCTTTAGCCGAAAATCTTTTAGCTCAAACTTTTTTATCATCAAGCACTGGAGGTGAAAATATTAAAATTAATCAGGCAAATCTAAGGTTAAATTCTGCAATCACAAATTTCGTTTTGTACAATAATTACCCGTTATTAAAATCAATTTGTTTTTACTCAAAAATTAGAATGTAAAGAAAAGTTATGTTTTTACTTATTGTAATATTGCCTTTATTAGGTTCTCTGATCTCTGGATTTGGAGGCCGTTGGCTCGGTAGTAAAGGATCAAGTATTTATGCAACGGCATGCGTAGCTTTTTCAAGTCTTTTGTCTTTATGCGCCTTCTATGAAATAGGTTTAGCCGGGACGTCTTGTCATCTAACCTTAAATTATTGGCTAACTTCAAGCACTTTAGTGGTTAATTGAGGCTTTTTATTTGATAGTATAACTGTAGTAATGCTAATTGTAATTACGTCTATATCGAGTCTCGTTCATCTATATTCCATTCAATATATGAACAGTGATCCTCATCGTCCTAGGTTTATGGCCTATTTAGAGATTTTTACTTTTTTTATGTTAATTCTTGTCACCGCGGATAATTTATTGCAAATGTTTCTTGGTTGAGAAGGGGTAGGGCTAGCTTCTTATCTGCTGATCAATTTTTGATTTACTCGGCTAGCAGCCAATCAATCAGCTATAAAAGCTCTTATAGTTAACCGTGTGGGTGACTTTGGATTAACTTTAGGGATATTGACGACTTTTTGAATTTTTCAGTCAGTAGATTATTCAGTAATATGCTCGATGGCTCCTCTTTTCGAAAACTATTTTTTTCAGTTCATGAGTATTAAAGTTCATGGTTTTAGCCTATTGGGTTTATTTCTTTTTATAGGTGCCATGGGAAAATCGGCCCAGTTAGGACTGCATACATGGCTTCCTGATGCTATGGAAGGGCCTACTCCGGTTTCGGCCTTAATACATGCAGCGACAATGGTTACTGCAGGAGTTTTTCTGATCATTAGATTTTCCCCTATCTTGGAATTTTCTCCCTTAATTTTGTTTTTATTGGTAACGACAGGATCTTTAACAGCCTTTTTTGCGGGTATGACTGGTATCTTTCAAAACGATTTAAAAAAAGTAATAGCTTACTCTACTTGTAGCCAATTGGGGTACATGGTATTTTCATGCGGTCTTTCATGTTATGATGTAAGTTTATTCCATTTGGCGAATCATGCTTTCTTTAAAGCTTTATTATTTTTAAGTGCAGGCTCTGTAATACATGGGTTGAATAACGAGCAAGATATGCGAAGAATGGGTTCTTTAATGAATTTTTTGCCTCTAACGTATTCTTTAATGCTTATAGGCTCCCTGGCTTTGTTGGGTATGCCTTTTTTAACTGGCTTTTATTCGAAAGATTTTATCTTAGAACTAACTCAGAGTTCCAGCAATATTAATTTAAAAAATTTGCACATTTCTTTCGCCTCTTGGTTAGGCAACATATCCGTATTTTTCACATCTTTTTACTCATGCCGTTTAATTTATTTAACGTTCTTAAATAACTCTAATTCTAGCAGGGCTTTATATAATAAATTACACGACTCTTCAGTACTAATGGCTTTTCCTTTAATAATGTTAGCTTTGGGTAGTTTATTTTTTGGGTTTATGTTTAAAGATTTATTTATCGGTATTGGAACTGATTTTTGAAAAGGATCAATATTTGTATTACCAAACCATAACTTTTTTATTGAAGCTGAATGATTACCTGTGATGACCAAATGATTGCCCTTCAGTTTGAGTATTTTGGGCATTTTTTTAGCTAGTTTAGTAAACTTAGTTCCTTTTTATTTAAAAGGGTTAAAATTCAGCTCCTTTTTTGTGTTTCTAATAAATAAAAAATGGTTTTGAGATGTCTTGTATAGTAAAATGTTGATTCTCCCCCTACTAAATTTTGGTTACAAAGTTTCTTATAAAACACTTGATAGAGGTTTTATAGAACTTGCAGGTCCTTTCGGCTTGAGTAAATTGATTTTTACATGATCTAAAATGGTCTCTCAAATTCAAAACGGTCAAATAACTCATTATGTGTTTTTCATAATTTTGGGTTTATGTGCTTTCATGGCTAGTACAATTGAAATTTATTGGGAACCAAGTATTTATTTCCATTTGATAACTATTTTTTTTATATACTTTTTTTTTATTTAGTATGGTTTAGAGTCTATAGCTTAAAGGTTAGAGCGTACGCGTGTGATATGTTAGTATAAAGTAAATATTATTATATTATTTGTACTCGTTTATCGAATTGATTTTTTATATAAGTGTAAGTCTTATCATTTTTTGAAGTTTAAAATGTATGTTGTGATTAATATCTATAAAATTTAGTTAACGCTTAATCATAAAATAAATTTATGAGTACGTATAGAAATTTGTTGAACATATCTTTACTCTAAGTTTATATAATAACAAACTAACTAGCGTGCGTTTAGTTCAAACTTAACTTATCCATAATTTAGGTATAAAGCAAAACTCTAACAATTTTAATAAATGAAAAATCGAAACATAGTATATAATAGGATTTATACATAAAAAGCAAAAGTTTTTTGTAATTAAAAAAATAGGCTTATAGTATAAAATTTAGATTTTTTCTTAAATTTAAGCTGTATGATAAGAAATTATCTTGTACAGTTTTATGCAAAGTCAGTTGAATGACGATTGTAACTTGATAAGCGTAATGTTGATTGTTCGAATCAATCTAGACTCATAAATTTAAAATGTTTTCATCAGATATGGAATTTCTTAACCCTCTTATACTAACTTCGCTATTACCCTTAGTGGGTATTTTCGTTCTTTTATTAATTCCAGCACCAAAAGAAATATTGTGCCGCAATGTAGCTCTTTTGACTTCGTGTATGACGTTTTTATGTTCATTAATCTTATGAATACATTTTGATTCAGGAACATCTTTTTTTCAATACAATTCAACCTTTGTGTGGTTTCCTTCTTTAAATTTTCATTATTCAATAGGTTTAGACGGTATATCTTTATTCTTCTTGATATTAACCACTTTCTTAATTATGGTTTGTATATTAATAAGTTGAAGTGCAGTAAAAAAATACCTCAAAGAATATCTTATAAGTTTTTTAATACTAGAATTTTTTTTAATACAAGTTTTTTCAGTATTAGATATTTTGCTATTTTATGTTTACTTTGAAAGTGTTTTAATACCTATGTTTTTAATAGTAGGGATTTGAGGATCACGTTTACGAAAAATTAGAGCAGCTTATCAATTTTTTTTATATACCTTAATAGGTTCCGTATTGATGCTCTTAGCACTATTAGTAATATACTTTCAAACAGGCTCTACAGATCTTCAAGTCTTATGGTACTCGCAGTTCTCTGAAACCAAGCAAACAATACTTTGATTAGCTTTTTTCGCTAGCTTCGCTGTAAAAATACCAATGGTCCCTTTTCACATATGACTACCAGAAGCGCACGCAGAAGCACCTACAGCAGGATCAGTTATCTTAGCAGGTATCTTGCTAAAAATGGGAGGTTATGGTTTTTTAAGATTTTCTTTGCCAATGTTTCCAGTAGCCTCTATTTTTTTTAGCCCGCTTATTTTCACGTTAAGTTTAATTGCGATTATTTATGGATCTTTAACCACTTTGCGCCAAATTGATTTAAAAAAAATAATAGCTTATTCGTCAGTTTCTCATATGGGCTTCGTTACGTTAGGTATTTTTTCGTTTAATCTTCAGGGCCTTGAAGGTAGTATTCTGTTAATGTTAAGTCATGGATTAGTTTCTAGTGCACTCTTCTTCTGCGTAGGTATATTATATGATAGATATAAGACAAGGGTGATAAAATACTACACAGGTTTAATGCAAGTAATGCCTCTTTTTGGTTTATTCTTTCTGTTTTTTATTTTTACTAGCATGGGTTTTCCAGGCACGAGTAGTTTTATAGGGGAAATTTTAGTCCTTATGGGATGTTTCCAAACGAGTACTTTTCTTACATTTTTTGCAGCATTAGGTGTGATCTTAGGAGCTTCTTATTCCATATGGTTGTTTAATAGAGTTAATTTCGGGTCTTTAAAATTAAAATACATCAAAATTTACCAAGATGTTTCTCGTAGAGAATTTATTGTCCTATTATGTTTTGTGTTCTTAATTCTTTGAATGGGTTTATATCCTTCGTCATTTTTAAACGAAATTCATTACTCTAGTGTAAATTTATTAGTTTTAACTTTCTAAAAAAAGAGCCTTTTTAATGATTTTACTTAAATGAATTATTATACGGTTAATAGTATTATTTATGTTTTTAGGTCTTTTAATTGATAATGAAATTGTAATTACAACCTTAGGTTTTATGTTTTATCATATAAGTTTCGGTTTGCATACGATATTAGAAGATTATATACATCTGAGCAAAATAAAACTAGTATTAACTTTTTCCGCACGAATTTTATTTATCGAACTATTTAAACTTATTTTGGAATTAGTTTTATAGCTTTAAAATAATTTATATGAACAATTTTTTATATAACGTTTACCCACTTTTACCAGAGATTTTTTTAACTTTGACTTCTTGCGTACTTCTTTTTTACGGCGTCATCTATAGCGTATCTAAAGGAGCTCCCTTATTAACGAAGAGTTGTAGTTTATTAACATTCCAGGGGTCTGTTCTCAGTTTAATTTTGTTATTTTCTCAAGAACTTTTTTATGGTTTAATCTGAAACGAATTTTTGGTAGTAGACTTTTTTACTTACGAAATTAAAGCTTTTGTTATATTCAGTTTTAGTTTATGGCTTTTAATTAGCACTTCGTATGCTTCGTACGAAAAAGTTAATTCGTTTGAGTATTGGGTTTTAATTTTATTAGCATTAATAGCGGTATTATTAATTGTACAAGCTTATGATTTTCTAATAGTATACTTATGCATAGAATTTCAGAGTCTTATATTTTATATATTAGCAAGTCTTAAACGAACGTCCGAGTTTTCTACAGAAGCAGGGCTAAAATATTTTGTTCTAGGTGCATTCTCTTCTGCTGTTTTACTATTTGGAATATCTTTAGTTTATGGTTTAACGGGTTTAACAAATTTAAATGATTTTTCGAAATTCTTCACAAATGTTTTTCTTATAGATAATCATTTGTTAGTAGGCACTATGCTTGGTCTAATACTAATAATAGTAGCACTTTTATTCAAATTAGGTGTAGCTCCGTTTCACATGTGGGTTCCTGATGTTTATGAAGGTTCTCCAACTTCGGTAACAGCTTTTTTTTCAATAATACCTAAATTAGCCGTTTTAAGTCTAATATGCCGTTTGTTAGTATTTAGCTTTTACGACTTTATAGATTTGTGATATGGCTTAATCTTGAGCTGTGCATTTATATCTATTTTAGTAGGAAGTTTAAATGCCTTTACTCAAAAGAAATGGAAACGTTTTTTCGCTTTTAGTTCTATTAATAACGCAGGTTTTTTTTTGTTGGCACTACTACAAGGAAATGGAGAAAGTTTATCAAATCTATTTTTTTATGTAATTATTTATATGGTAAGTATGATAGGGGTATTTGCCATACTAATGTCGTTAAGATTTTTTATAAACAATAATCATTATCAGAGTCGCTATTTGTCGGATTTATCGGGTATGTTAAGATTGAATCCTGCAATTTCGATAGCATTTTTGTTTATATTATTTTCAATGGCAGGGATACCTCCTTTGGCAGGCTTTTTTTCAAAAATATTTATTTTGTTACCCGTTTTACAAAATGGAGCTTTTGGAGTCTCTATAGCTATTATTATTTTAAGTTGTATATCATGTTTTTATTACATTAGGCTTATAAAAATGATGTATTTTGACGAACCAAACGCTTGGACTTATTTGTACCCTATGGACAAACCTAATTCAGTAATATTAGGTCTAGTAATCCTGTTTATAGTATTCCTTTCTTATGATATTGAAGTAGTGTTTTTAGTTTCAAAATTATGTTCTTTAGCCTTTTCAAACTAAATTGAAGTTATGTATCTAATTAATAATATAATTAAAATAATATTTATAATAATACCTTTACTAATTGCAGTTGCGTATATGACATTAGCTGAACGTAAAGTGATGGCGGCAATGCAACGTAGAAAAGGACCGAATGTTGTTGGTATCTTCGGATTACTTCAACCTCTGGCTGACGGGTTAAAACTTTTTGTTAAGGAAACTATCCTTCCATCAAGTGCTAATTTACTTATATTTGTATTAGCACCTATATTTACTTTTTTATTGGCTTTAATCTCATGGTGTGTAATTCCTATAGGAGAAGGCATGGTTTATTCTGATATAAATATAGGCGTTCTCTATATACTTGGTATTTCGTCTTTAGGAGTATATGGTATTATAACGTCAGGTTGATCAAGCAATTCTAAATACGCATTTTTGGGAGCTCTACGTTCAGCAGCTCAAATGGTGTCTTACGAAGTCTCTATAGGATTAATATTAATAAATATTTTACTTTGTGTAGGTTCTTTGAACCTAAGTGAAATAGTATTAGCTCAGCAATGAATGTGGTTTTTAATTCCATTATTTCCGGTGTTCATTATGTTTTACATATCCATACTTGCGGAAACCAATAGGGCTCCGTTTGATTTACCTGAAGCTGAAGCGGAACTGGTTGCTGGATATAATGTAGAATATTCAGCTATGGGATTTGCTCTCTTTTTTTTAGGGGAATACGCTAATATGATCTTAATGTGCGGCTTAGGGACAATTTTTTTCCTTGGTGGATGACTACCTTTAGGTAATTGAACTTTTTTTTATTGAATACCCCCTACTATTTGATTTGGGTTGAAAACAACTTTTTTATTATTTGGTTTTATTTGAGTACGTTCGTCTTTCCCAAGATACCGTTACGACCAATTAATGCGTTTAGGGTGGAAAATACTACTACCGTTATCATTAGGTTGAGTTTTTTTAGTAGCGAGCATTTTATTGAGTTTTAATTGGTTACCTTAAAAAATATATATGAATTTAATTTTTACTGAATATTCAGTCATATTAATTTTCTTGATTATTGCAGTATTGCTTTCTTTTGCAATATTTATGGTGTCTTATTTATTAGTACCTCAAAAAGCAGATCAAGAAAAAGTTAGTGCATACGAGTGTGGTTTTAACCCTTTTGATGATGCTAGGGCAACTTTTGATATAAGATTTTACTTAGTAGCAATTCTTTTTCTTATTTTCGATCTAGAAGTTAGTTTTCTTTTTCCATGGTCTTTATCGTTAGGTAATCTTCCTCTGATAGGTTTTTGAAGTATGGTATTTTTTTTAGTGATATTAACGCTGGGATTTGTTTATGAATGATATAAAGGTGCTTTAGAATGAGAATAAAAACAACTTTTTAACTTTGGGAGTAAAATTGTAATTACACGACACCCTTAAAGAACTCGAAAGTAATTTTATCTCCGCTTAAACTACTATTTATGGGAATTTAAGTAAGTTAAAAAAAATTTAGATGCAAAGAAAAAAATTTATTATATTATCTATAACTTTTACCACAAATAATACTTTTTATAGTATTACAGATTTAAAAGGTAATGTTGTCTTTTGAAGTTCTTGCGGGGTTAAAAAACAAAAAGGTACAAAAAAAATGAGTACTATACTTGTTCCTAACGTATTAACCATTATAAAAGATAATATTACATATTTGGGATATAAATATATTTATATTAAGGTAAAGGGTTTTAGTAAAAACAAAAAACTCACTATAAAGTGTTTAAGACAATTATTCTCAAACATTATATTAATCCACGAAAAAACGTTTTTTCCGCATAATGGCTGTAAAAATAGCAAGATAAAACGTCTTTAAAAACGGTATAGTTCAAAAGGTTAGAACATTGGAATCATAATCCAAGAGTTATAGGTTCAAGTCCTATTTCCGTTAAAAGGCTAGGTAGCATAAAGGCAATGCATAAAGTTGCAAACTTCGTATATGTAGGTTCGAATCCTATCCTAGCTTCATGTCGAGAGGCCTAAAAATTAAGATATAAAATATGGATGAACGTAACTCTTCAAAGCGCTAAAATGATTGGTGCAGGCTTAGCTACTATAGGTCTTACTGGTGTAGGAGCTGGTGTAGGCATTGTATTCGGATCTTTAGTGATGGCTTATGCTCGTAACCCATCTTTAAAACAACAACTTTTTGGTTACACTATTTTAGGTTTTGCTTTAACAGAAGCTGTAGCTTTATTTGCTTTAATGATGGCTTTTTTAATTTTATTTACATAAGATTATCTATTTTTAGGGTATAACGTAAAAAGGTTATCGTGTTTGCCTTGGGCGCAAAAAATTGCAGGTTCAAGTCCTGCTACCCTAAAGTTTTTTTAAGGGATGAATGGCTGAGTGGTTGAAAGCACCAATTTTGAAAATTGGCATAAATTTAATTTATCATAGGTTCGAATCCTATTTCATCTGTCAAAAAAAGTTTAAAGTTTAGATAGCTCAGTGGTTAAGAGCATAGGATTGAAGATCCTGAGGTCATAGGTTCAAATCCTATTCTAGACAATTAATTTATTCAAGTACATGAAGAAAAACTTACGTTTTTTAAACCGACCCGTATCCCCTCATCTTTTTATTTATAATCCTCAAATATCTTCATTAGGGTCTATATGACATCGTATCAGCGCCATTGTTTTAATTTTAATTGTCGTATTATTAACTTTGGTAATAGAAGTAGTAATGCTAAATAGTTATACTTCCTCTTATAGTATCTTTTTTATAACTAGTGTAGTTCAATTAAGCAGCTGGCCAAATCTATTTCTTTATAAATTTATCTTATTATTTCTTGCATATCATGGAATGAATGGGTTTAGGTATATAATAAACGATTTAAACTTTTTGTCTAATACTAGCAAATTTATTTCGTCGTTCAATATAATTATAGTGTTAATTTTCTTAATCTTGACTTTAAATATATAAATGTTTTTAATAAAAAAAAATCGCAAAATATTTTTGCATAATTCTAACTTTTATGAAAAGTTCCTGAGGGTTTATAGATGAAATCCTAATCTAAAAAAAGACCCTTGGTTTTCAATTTATCCAATTCTCCTAAATAGTTGTGGACCTATGGTTTTAGATGTCTTAATACAAGTCAAAAATGATCAAGATTCTTCTTTGACCTTTAGAAGATCTTGTCGAGAAGGTATATGTGGGAGTTGCTCTATGAACATTAATGGTTCAAATACATTAGCTTGCTTAGAACCTTTAAACAAAAGTTCCAAATTTTTGACAATATATCCTTTGCCTCACATGTATATTATAAAAGACTTAGTACCCGATTTGTCTAATTTTTATAACCAATATAAGTTAATAAAACCTTGGCTTTTAAATAGTAGTTCTAGTAAGACGAATGAATTCTTACAATCCAAAAGTGATAGAATAAGGTTAGACGGCCTTTACGAATGTATTTTATGTGCTTGTTGTTCATCAAGCTGTCCTAGTTACTGGTGGAATCAAGAAAAATATTTGGGTCCTGCTATTTTATTGCAGGCTTATAGGTGAATAATGGATTCTCGTGATTTGCATACAAAAGCAAGATTACAATTTTTAAATCATAAAATGAGATTGTTTAGATGCCATACTATTATGAATTGTAGTAAAACTTGTCCTAAATCGTTAAACCCAGGAAAAGCTATATCTTCCATTAAGCGTCAAATATTTAAAAACTTATAGGCGAAGAATGGGATTTGAACCCATATCCTTCAGATTCACAATCTGTTGCTCAAAACCTAGTCGAGCTCTCTTCGCCTTATAACCCACACGCGAAAATAACTCAATTAGGTAGAGTGTAATCTTGCCAAGATTATGGTTGAGGGTTCAAGTCCCTTTTTTCGCTAAAAAAATTTGCTTATGAACTTAAATATATACCTATTTTATCTATTTTCTATGTTAGCTCTGATCTCCTCTCTAATGGTCATAAGTTTATCTAACGCTGTACATTCGGTTTTATTTTTAATTCTAGTTTTTTGTAATATATCGGCTCTTTTATTACTTATGGGCGCGGAATTTCTTGCTTTAATGCTTATAATTGTCTACGTAGGAGCGATAGCAGTGTTGTTCCTCTTTGTTGTTATGATGTTAAATATTAACAATAGTAGCGCATTAACCGTAAGTAAATTTTCAGTGCTCCCTATCGGATTATTAGTTTCGTTTATATTAATAAACCAGTTTTTGACAGCTACAGAAAATTTCGACTTAATGAAATTTCAAAAAAATGAAGTCGAGCTAATTAATTGATCATCGAAAATAGATATTATTTCTACAGCAGAAGCAATAGGAAATGTCTTATATACACGTTATAGTTTAGTTTTTATTTTATGCGGCTTTTTGCTATTAATAGCGATGATTGGGGCTATAGTTTTAACTATGCATCAACGAATTGATGTTAAAAAACAGTTGATACAGATTCAACTATCTAGAAATCCTAGTAATGTAATAAAATTCCTAAGGTTGCGCAAATAATATGGGCATGACGGAAATGGTAGACGTGTTAGGTTTAGATTCTAATGTAAATTACATCGTGAGAGTTCAAATCTCTCTGCCCATAAAAATTTAAGGCATGTTCTAAGTTTAGAACATGCCTTAAATTTTTATAAATTTTTGAATTTTAATAAGAATATTTCGAAAGCCCCTAAAGAAGGTATTATAAATAAAAAAAAAACAAAATAATAGAAACTTGCTACTTGTCCTATAAATACGTAAGGCTCCTCTACAGGCATTCCTCCAATTCATCCAAGTATAAGGCTACACGCTATTAGAGTTCAATACAAAAATTTGTAAAAAGGCCTAAAACGGGAGCTCCTAATTTCTGCACTATGAATTCATGGCAACAATGACAGTATGGCAATAGCCGATATCATTGCTATTACACCCCCAAGTTTGTGGGGAATACTTCGAAGAATAGCATAAAATGGTAAAAAATACCATTCCGGTACTATGTGGGCTGGGGTAACCATAGGATTAGCTTCTATATAATTATCAGGGTGTCCTAAAATATTAGGAAAAAAATAAATAAAAAAAGAGAAAAAAATTATAAATAAAGTTAAACCTAATAAGTCTTTTACTATAAAGTAAGGGTAAAAATTTATTTTGTCCACATTAGAATCGATGCCTAATGGGTTACCTGAACCTCCTTGATGTAAGACAGCAACATGTACCAGAGATATTGCCGTTATTGCAAAAGGTAATAAATAGTGTAAACTAAAAAATCTATTTAAGGTCGCATTATCCACCGAAAAACCTCCCCAAAGCCAAACTACTATAGAATCTCCAATTAAAGGAATTGCTGAAACCAGGTTAGTAATTACTGTAGCCCCTCATAAACTCATTTGGCCTCAAGGTAGAACATAACCTATGAATGCCGTAATTATCATTAACAATAATATTATTACCCCTATTACTCAAACTATATGCCTTGGTTTTGTATAAGATCCAAAATAAAGCCCTCGAAAAATATGTATATAAACCACTATAAAAAACATGGATGCTCCATTAGCGTGTATATAACGTAGTAGTCACCCATAATTCACGTCACGCATAATATGTTCAACACTTGCAAAGGCTAAATCAACATGAGGGGTGTAATGCATAGCTAAAAAAATGCCGGTTAAAATTTGAATCGCAAGACACATAAAGGAAAGAAAACCAAAATTTCAAGCATAATGAATATTTATAGGGGTAGGATAATCAATCAAATGATCATTGACAATAGACACTAAAGGACGCTTTAAAAAACGCATTCTTAAATATTTTTTTTTATTTTTAAAACGAAAAATACTCGCTACTGGATTTGAACCAGTAACTCTTACAGAGAACGGATTTTAAATCCATCGTGTTTGCCAAATTTCACCAAGCGAGCAAAGTATTACTGGTGTAAGAGGACTCGAACCTCTAAATAGTAGCATCAAAAGCTAGTGCCTTACCTAAATTTGGCTATACACCAAATATTAACGGATAATGGGATTTGAACCCATAAGTTGTAGTTTGGAAAACTACCGAATTTACCAATTCTTCTATATCCGCGTTAGATTAAATAATTTCCATGTACTCACGTAAAACAATTTTATTAAAGCACATGAACCGTTTTTCCTGTAAATCTTCTCCGCAGAGTTTTTGTATTTGAGAAAGTTTTTTCAATTTTTCACTCAAAATTAATACTAATAGTTTTGTTGTTTGTTTCTCAAGGTTATAAACAAATAAAAACTTTTTTAAGCACTTTTTTTGAGATTCTGCTATTTCATATTTAGGTAAATTATTAACAAAAGTAGTTCCCAACTGGATATAGTAATTATGCAAAATTTTAAATTTGCTAGTTATAATTTCATAATCACTGTGTAATTTGCTAACATTTATCAATGTTTTTAATAAATTATTTAACGATACTTTTAACGAATTTTTTATAGTCAAAGATCGGTTTTCTAAATCATAAGCTATAGTTTTACCCACTTTATTGGTGCATATTCAACAAAAAGCTACAAAACAAATAAGTATTAAAATTTCTTCGTTTAGTATAATGATATTTAAGTATACCAAAACAAATGAAAATAGAGTTATAAAACCAATGTTTAACATATATATATATTTTTTTTAAGAACCTCCTCACCAATAAATTGAAACAAATAAAAACAGTCAAACAACGTCGACAAAATGCCAATATCATGCCGAAGATTCGAATCCAAAATGATGCTGTTTAGTTAATTCATATTTAAATAAACGTAGTAAACATATAGTTAAGGATATAGTGCCCACTAAGACATGAAATCCATGAAACCCTGTCGCCATGTAAAATGTGGAACCGTAAATACCGTCTGATAATCTAAAATCAGCCATATTATATTCATACCCTTGAAAAGAAGTAAATATTATTGCTAGAATTATAGTTATCAATAAACTAATAACTGCTTGAATACGCGAACTTGAAACTATCGAATGATGGCATCAAGTCACGGTACACCCAGAGAGTAATAAGATTAAAGTATTTAAAAAAGGGATTTCTCATGGGTTTAAAACATGTATACCTCTTGGGGGTCATATAGACCCTATTTCAATAGTAGGAGCTAAACTGCTATGAAAAAAAGCTCAGAAAAAAGCAAAGAAGAATAATACTTCAGATATTATAAATAGTATGACACCATACCTTAGTCCTTGTTGGACGATTCCTGTATGATGCCCTTCAAAAGTCGATTCCCTAATTACATCACGTCATCATACAAACATAGAAATAATAAGAAATGAAAAGCTTAATAGTAGAGTAAAGCTACCTTCTATATACGCATGCATATACATGACCCCACTAACAGCGCATGAAAAAGCACATAACGAAGATACAAAAGGCCATGGACTAGGATCAACCAAATGAAAAGGATGTCTTTGTATATGTTTTGAAACATTAAATAAAGAGTTCATTAATTATTTTTTTTATTAAAAAATTTCCCTAAAATCTCTAAAAATTTTTTAATTTGAAATGGTTTTAAATTGAAAAGGACTATAAATATAATAACTAATAATAAAAGCTGAAAAAAAGAAATTCTCATAGAAGCTATTCACTCAATTTATTCGATATTCATGATACATAGTTAGGTAAAGATACGGCTTCTACAACGATTGGCATAAAGCCATGGTTAATACCACAAATTTCACTGCACTGACCATAATAGATACCTTGGCGCTTTATAAATAAAGAAGTTTGATTTAATCTACCAGGAATTGCGTCACATTTAACTCCTAAGGAAGGAACAGCTCAGCTATGTAAAACATCAGCAGCAGTAACTATTACACGAATATGAGTGTTTATTGGTACGATCATGCGATTATCTACTTCTAATAATCTTAATTGGCCCTTCACTAAATCTTCTTCTGGTATCATATAACTATCAAAGTTAATCGCTTCTGATTCATGATTTAAATAATCAGAATATTCATAACTTCAATATCATTGATGCCCTAAAGTTTTGATTGTAATAGCCGGCGATATTATTTCATCCATAGCGTAGAGAAGAGAAAACGAAGGTACCGCTATTATTAAAAGAATAACGGCTGGCGTTATTGTCCAAATCATTTCAATTAATGTCCCATGAGTTAAGTTTGAAGGGACAGAATTTTGATTTTGATTAAAATGCCACAAGGTGCGGCCTAACATTCAAGAAACAAATATTGAGATAACACATATAAAGAACATTAGATCATGATGCAAATTTATGATACCTTCCATTATAGGAGTTGCAGGGTCTTGGAACCCCAATTGTCAATCAAGTGCAGAATCCGCTTCTATAGTGCTTAAAAAAGTTAAGCAGAAAGTTTTTAATAAATTAATCATGTCTCTTACTATTTATAGTTTCACAAATTAAAGGCATTTCGTTAAAGGTATGATACGGAGGGGGGGAAGTTACAACCCACTCTAAAGTCGAATTACCTTTTTCAGAGCTTTTTTCGAAGTTCCATGGGGAATTTGAGCAAATATTTAAGGATGTTATTGAAGCGAATACTACATAAAAAAAAAATAGAGTTGAAAATAATGCTACGTAAGATCCATAGGATGCTATCAAGTTTCATCCCGTATAAGCATCTGGATAATCAGGGATTCTTCGAGGCATACCAGCTAATCCTAAAAAATGCATAGGCATAAAAGTTAAGTTTACACCGATGAAAGTTGACCAAAAATGTATTTTACCTAGTACCTCAGGATACTGCAAACCCGTGATTTTACCGAACCAATAATAAAAACCTGCGAAAATTGCAAATACGGCCCCCATCGAAAGTACATAATGAAAATGGGCTACTACGTAATACGTGTCATGTAAACTTATATCTAATCCCGAATTCGCTAAAACAATACCCGTTAAACCCCCTATTGTAAATAGAAAAATAAACCCTATCGCAAATAACATAGGAGTTTTTAGATATATAGAACCTTCTCACATAGTAGCTATTCAGCTAAATATTTTAATACCTGTAGGAACCGCGATAATCATTGTTGCTGCTGTAAAGTACGCTCGGGTATCAACATCTAATCCTACGGTGTACATATGGTGAGCTCACACAATAAAGCCTAAAACACCTATAGAAACCATTGCGTATACCATGCCAATATATCCAAAAACTGGTTTTCTCGAAAAAGTTGAAACTATATGACTAATCATGCCAAACCCTGGTAATATTAGTATGTAAACTTCTGGATGTCCAAAAAATCAAAATAAGTGTTGGTATAAAACCGGATCACCTCCCCCTGAAGGATCAAAAAAAGAAGTATTAAAATTACGATCTGTCAAAAGCATAGTTATGGCCCCTGCTAAAACTGGCACTGCTAATAAGAGCAAAAAAGCTGTTACAAAAATAGATCAAACAAATAATGGAATTCTATACATGCTTTGACCTGGACTACGCATATTTAAGATAGTTGAAATGAAATTTACGGCTCCTAAAATTGAAGAAGCTCCTGATAAATGAAGGCTAAAAATAGCTAAGTCTACAGCTCCTCCTGAGTGACTTTGAATTGAACTTAACGGAGGATATACTGTTCAGCCTGTACCAACCCCAACTTCAACTAAAGCCGATAAAAGTAATAAACACAATGAAGGAGGTAACAACCAAAAAGAAATATTATTTAGTCTAGGAAAAGCCATATCAGGACTTCCTATCATTATAGGAACAAGCCAATTACCAAAGCCCCCTATCATTACAGGCATAACCATAAAAAAGATCATTAAAAAAGCGTGAGCTGTTATTAATACATTATATATTTGATGGTTCCCTAAAAGCAAGTGATTGCCAGGCTGAGCTAATTCCATGCGAATTAACATGGACATACAACCTCCCAAAATTCCAGAAAACGCTCCAAAAATTAAGTATAATGTACCTATATCTTTATGATTCGTTGAGAATATTCAACGGAAAATTCATCTCGCAAAGAAAAACTGCATTTTTTACTATTTTGTCTTTTATTTTATTAATTCAATCTTTAACCGAGAGAGACGGGACTTGAACCCGCAACTTTTAGTGCGACAGACTAACACTCAACCTTTAAGTTTCTCTCTCGTAAATGCTACATTATATTTTTGACTAAAATTAACTTTAGCTTTAATTTTTTATTTATTGAGAGACACAATGAACTTGCTTGCTGTATACTAACACCATCAAATTCAAAAAGTATATCTCCAGGTTTTAAGAATAAAGCTTTTTCATGAAATAAGCCTTTTCCTTTACCCATCCTTGACTCTGAACTTAATTTAGTAAGTGCTAGATTAAAGCATAATCTACTTCAAATTTTTACAGATTTTTTTTTATCTTTAACTTTTACACTACTTTGCAAAAAAGAACGTTTCAAGAAATTCATTTGAGCTTCCTTTAACAAACTAAAAGTATCACTTTTTAATCCATATTTACCAAATCTCAGTATATGATTAGAATGCTTAAATTTTAGACGGTATTTGTTATGGGTTCTTTTATGTAAAAACATCATTCGCTTAATTTAATATATTTCGTAAAAAAGCCAAACTTTTAAACCACATACGCCAGACTTAGTATAAATATGATCTTTTGTGTAAACTACATAACGTTTCATAGAGGTTAAAGGTAAACTACCGGAAGCTTCTTCTAAACTTTTCGCCATTTGATTCTTTGAATCTTCAATTCTACCTGAAATGTGTAATTTAAAACCTGTTAATTTTAAATTTACGATACCATACTTAAAAAAAGAAATTTTTTTGGAATTCATGTGAATAATCAAAAATTTTTTTAGATTTAAAAGAATTCTTTTAGAAGGGGTATTTACACTCATGAGATATTGGACATATGAAGCTACCAAAGTATTAGACAATGACCAGGGTGATTTTAAATATAAGCGTAAGAAAATTTTACCCAAGAATAAAACTTTAAGCAAAGAAAGGATTTTTTCAAAATTCTTTTGAACTAAAGCATAGGGAAAAGTTTGATAATATACATTTAATTTAACTGAAGATTTTCCTATTTTTCATTCCTGATGATCAACTAAAAAGCCGCTTAAACTAAAAATTCTATTTAAGTATTCATAACTGTTTAAGTAACCATTTAGTATAGACGAATACGAATGTTTAAGCTTACCATAAGTCTGTAAATGAGAGTTTCAAAGTTGGATAGTTCCGATTCTAAAACTTAAAGGATTTATTTTTTGTGCCATTATTTATTTTGGTTAAGTTAGATTTAGTAATCTCTAATGAATAGTTTCGTATTCGTAAATATTTTTATTACTAATTTTAGTTTTCGAACCGATCAATCTTATAATCTTTCAGATTATTCTCGAAAAATTTTTAGAATAGTTTTAGTACTTTTGATTCTTTCAGTACATACACAAAGTTAACGTGGCTATTTGACAATGCAAAAGGTATTACAATCAATTGACTATAGGTTAACATATTTCGATCCTCTCGTACTAGAAATAAATTCTTTATTTTTCAATACTTACAGTAGATAGGGTTATGATCAGAAAACTTTTTACAAAGTTTTCTTTCACTTCAGAACCGTACTTGAAAGTCACCCTTCATACGGCTCCTCAAAACTATAGATAATTTATAGTTTTGTTTACACGTAGGCATATTTATAAGGTTTCCTTATAACTTTCGCTTCTTGTAAAATCCTTATATTAATACACATTAGCGTTACAGTAAACGTCCTTTGATTTCTTCAAAGTGAGTATTAATATTTACCTCGTTTCAATATTACATATACATAAATAGTAAGCATAATCACCCTTCTTAAAACTAGCCCTCCTATTTAAAGCGGCCCCTTTAAATATGCTTTTAATTTAAGAAAATTACGCTATTTCGTAAAACGGGACTTTAAGAACTTATAATTATCCCCCGTCTTGACACTTTTTAGAGTGATTTTTTAATTAGCTTTTCTCATAATTTGAGATTTACTAGTTTATGTGTTTTCTTTAGTTTATGTTATTTATAAGTAATACATAACTAAATTTATGTCCCGCTTTTATTTTATATAAAACTGATTTTTTATTTAAATAAGGGAATCACTGGTTGTAAAACCAGTTCATTAATCAACATTTGGAGTTAATGTATAAGCCCATCATTTAAGTTTAATTAAATAATTTCTTATCTGTAATATTAATTTAGCTTTAAAATTTAAAGCTAGTTACTTTTAAAAAGTACGTCTCTTTTTTTAGTAAACAACGAATCACACGACCGAACTGTCTCACGACGTTCTGAACCCAACTCACGTACCTTTTTAACTAGCGAACAACTAGACCCTTGAAACCTGCTTCAGTTTCAGGATAAGATGAGTCGACATCGAGGTATCAAACCGTGACATTAATACGAACTCTTAATCACGATGAATCTGTTATCCCTAGAGTTCCTTTTATCTGTTGAACGGTATTAAATTCCACACTTAAATACCGGGTCACTATAACTGACGTAAGTCCCAACTTGATTTATCAATCTAATTGTTAAGCAAATTTTTACTATTATATGATTTATAATTTACCTTCGTACATCTCCGTTACCTTTTAGGAGACACTCGTCCCAAGTAAACTTTCTTTCTCATACTGTCTTTAAAGTACTTGTAAATGCAGTAAAAACATTATTTTATAGAGTGGTATTTCAACAACGTATTACTCCCACTTATCCTACGCAGTAATATAATTTTTTACAATATGAGAATCAAGTAAAGGATCTAGGGTCTTTCCGTCTTACTGTAAGTAGCCTGCATTTTCACAGGCTGTGTAATTTCGCTGAATTTATATTTAAGACAGTAAAACAATCGTGACGTCATTCATGCAGGACGGAATTTACCCGCCAAGGAATTTCGCTACCTAAGGATTCTTATAGTTAGAACCGCCGTTTACTCACATTTAAAATTTTTTGCTTTCACTAAAATTGATAATTTTTGAGCACCGGGCAGACGTCAGACTTTATACTTTTTTTTCAATTTGCAAAGTCCTATGTTTTTGGTAAACAGTCGCTGTTTTCTTTTTTTCCGCCTCTAATTTGCGTAAAGGCCCTCTTTATCGCGAACTTACAGAGTTAATTTGCCAAGTTCCTTAAATATAATTTTTTCATTCATTTTAATCTTATTTAATAAGTTCACCAGCGTCGGTTTAAGTACGGTTTTTTGATTATAATTTTTTCTCGAAAAACAAAAATAGCTTGCTACACACCACAAAATAAAGTTTTTTAACTTTTTTGTTTCTTTTCATAATTTAAGCATTACATATAATCAATAATTTATTTATCCTATCGAATACAGCTTTCACTCACTCTCTTCTTAAGGACCGATTAACTCAACGAATTTAAAATTACGTTGAAAACCTTAAACATTAAATGACTACGATTTATTAACATAGTTTTCGCTACTCATGTCAGCATTGGCACTTCTGAGATTAGTTTATTAATTTTAAAATTAATAACAAATTTACAGAACGTTTCACTACCATTAACTAATTTAATCCGTTATTTCGATATATAATTTAAGCCTCCTTTATTTTTATTTAAAAAAGAAAAAATAATGAGCTAAAACGCTTTCTCTAATAAAAAACTGCTTCTAAGCTTATTTTTTTCTTATATTTGATACTTTTAAAAACTTATACACTTAATTTATACTTTTGAGATCTTAATATACGGTCTGGATTGTTTTCCTCTTGTTCTTAAACCTTGTCGCCTAAAAACTGTTTATTAATTTTATTAAGCTATAATTAAAAAGATAAATTAAACCTAGTAAATTTATAAATCCCTAAATTTAATTTGAACTTTACCTACAGTTTACACAAACAAATTAATACCGTACTATAATACGTTTCGTGAAAAACCGGCTATTTCCAAGTTTGATTAGTCTTTCACTCCTAACCACAAATCGTCCCTATATTTTGCTACATATACGGGTTGAGTCTTCAAAGACATGTTAATGCGTTTTCTACTTGTTCATGGTTAGATCACTTGGTTTCAGGTTTAGTAAGCAATACTTCACATTTGCTTTAATATTTTTACTTTAACTTGCTTTACTTACTAACTTGCTGACTCATTATGCAAAAGGCATTTCGTCATTAAAATTTAAACTTCGAACATTTTGAAACATCCAATTTCATTGAGTTTTCCTTACGGAATTTTTCATCTTTTTTTCACAGTACTCGTTTACTATCGATTAAAAAATTTTAAGAAGCTTAGAAGGTGGATCTCCTTTATTCCTACAAAATAAGTTTTCATATTACTTATTTAATACCCGAAATTCAATTAAATAACAGGACTAATACCTTTTTGAGTGGTTTATAAATAAACCTTAATAAATTGAAAAACGTGAAACAGCTATAATCGCTTTTGTTCGCCACTACTAACGATTTCTCGGTTGATTTTTGTTAACGTTATTTAGATGATTCAGTTAACGTTGTTTAAAGTTTTATATTTAAAGAGTTTACTCATAGGAAATTTATATATCACAGGCCTGTGCCTACTTATAAGTTTTCGTAGCGAGACGTCCTTAATTTATTTTTTATCAAGATTACCATTGAATGTTTGTTTAAGAGATCCAAAAATTACTTAACCAAAAA